CTGTAACAGTCACAATCGTATTGTTGAAACTAGCTTGAACATGAATAACTCCCTTTGGTATTCTACGCGCATTCTTACGTAAATCAATACGTCCATTTCTACGTGAACGAATTTTTGGTATAGGTTTTGCCATATTTTATTATCTCATAAATATAAGTCAGAGAAATATGGATATATCCATTTCATTTCATGTCAAAAACAAATCTTTTATTTCAATATTGATTCTATTCTATTTCAATATTTATTATATTATAGAATTCTATTCTATAAAATAAATTATCGAATTAAATAATGAATTCGAAATGAATTTCTATATTTCTATAGAACCTATTTCTACTTTAATTATTTATATTGAATTATTTATATTGAATTATTTATATTGAAAAATTTCTATTTCAATTGTTTATATTTCATATTCAATATAATTTCAATTTTTTTATTTGCGCATCTGGTCCTTTAGCTTTAGAAAGCTCTCTTTTTTGTTTTTGGAAATATTATCCTTGTTTTTGTTTATGTCTTGGATTGGAACAAATTACTATAATTCGTCCTCGCCTACGGATCAGTCGACATTTTTCGCAAATTTTACGAACAGAGGCCCTTATTTTCATATTTTTCATTCCTTAACTTAATTCTGAATCTATTTTATTGTAAGAAAATATGTTTTCCTGAAATTTGGAACTTTTCATTGTATCCCCTAAAAAGGAATGTTGAAGTTGAAAAAACAGTCTAATCATTCTAATCTTTGTTCCGGGGTCTCTAAATTATATGCCCTCCGGTTGACTCAAAAAATGACTTCCTTCTGTTTTTACTTTCATTTTTACTTTAACTTGAAGTAGTATATGTATAAAACTATGTTGAATCCTTCCTGAAACATAACCTAAAATCAGATCTTCATTATCTAAACGAACCCGGAATATACCATTGGGAAGTGGTGCATTAATTGAAACTAAACCATCATAAAGCCTTTTTTCGTTTATTCTATTCCTATTCGAGTTAAAAAAAAACCTGCATGTATTAACTAATGGACGAGAAGTGACATTCGAAGCTTGTTTTTTTTCTCTCTTTTTTCACCAATATATATGTATGTAAGTTTCTCATAGAATTCGTATATCAGAAAGATTACCATATATAACACAAAATTTCTCCGCCAATTCTTTCTAATCGAGCCTCTCGATCTGTCATTATACCTCGAGAAGTAGAAAGAATTACAATCCCCATCCCTCCTAAAATTCTCGGAATTCGTTGATAATTAGAATAGATTCGTAGACCGGGCCTGCTGATCCGTTTTAAATTTAAAATAGTTTTATATGATCCTTTTCTATTTCTTCTATGTCGTAGAGTTAAAACTAAAAAATCCTTGTCAATCGCCCGATGCTTTCTCACGCTTTCAATAAAACCGTCCCGTAAAAGTATTTTAACAATGTTTTCGGTGATGTTAGTAGATAGTATTCGAACCGTTCCCTTTCTATTCATGTCAGTATTTCGTATAGAGGTTATTATGTCAGCAATCGTATCCTTTCCCATGATAAACTAAAATGATTGTTGCCCTTGACTTTTCATATAATTCACATGCTATTTTTGATTTTCATTTACTTTTTTTTTACTTCTTATTTTTTGAGTAATTAAAGAAAAGTATCCGCTTCGAATTAAAAAGGTATATGCGTGAGACATAATCTATTAATTAATTTAATCTATTTCATTCAAATAGATAAATATATCCTGGTCTTGTTTTATAATACCTCGGGTGCTAATGAAACTATTTTAGTGAAATTTAACTGTCTCAATTCTCGTGCGATCGCACCAAAAATTCTAGTTCCTTTTGGATTTCCTTCTTGATCAATGACAACCGCAGCATTATCATCATATTGTATTATCATACCGTTGTTACGTTTGAATTCTTTACAAGTACGTACAATTACAGCTCTGATCACTTCTGATTTTTCTAAAGGTGTGTTTGGTACTGCTTCTTTGATTACAGCAACAATAATGTCACCAATATAAGCATATCGTCGATTACTAGCTCCTATGATTCGAATACACATCAATTCGCGGGCCCCGCTATTATCGGCTACATTCAAATGGGTTTGAGGTTGAATCATATCATTTTTTATTTGTTCTTTCAGTGCAAAGGTCGAAGTCAAAAAGAAATATTAGAAATATTGTTTGTCTAAAAAAAAGAAAGCAAACCTACAATTGCAATTGTTTTTTCATTCCAAAGACTTCTTTGCTTTGGTTCGAATTCTTATCCCGAAATAATGAATTGAGTTCGTATAGGCATTTTGGATGCTGCTATTGAAATAGCTTTTCTGGCTATATTTTCTGTGACTCCACTCATTTCATAAAGTATTCTACCCGGTTTAACAACAGCTACCCAATATTCGGGAGATCCTTTTCCCGAACCCATACGTGTTTCTGTAGGTCTTACTGTAACTGGTTTGTCTGGAAATATGCGTACCCATATTTTTCCACCACGGCGGGCATTTCGTGACATTGCCCGGCG